GCTTCCTTATTACTAAGTAGGTAAACCTCGCCGTAGTCCCCCCCTTATTACTAAGTAGGTAAACCTCGCCGTAGTCCCCCCCTTATTACGATGCGTGTACTCGCCTTACGGATTACGTCAAGCTACGTCAAGCTACGCCAGCGCGACGGCCGCTCAGCGGCCTAGCCCCGGCCCCTCGCTTTTGAGCCACGCTCGAAAGCGTGGGGCCGGGGGCTCACACCTTAGGTGTGAGCCCGCCCTAAGAAAGGAAGGAAGGACCCGACCCTCCGGGTAGTAAATGGGACCCCGCCTGACTAGCTCTACGGGTAAGGATAGGGTATAGTATGTTATGCGACGCCCCGGCCCCTCGCTTTCGAGCGTGGCTCAAAAGCGAGGGGCTAGGCCGCTCTGCGGCCGTCGCGCTACGCGGGAGGGGCAGGCCCCCTTTCAAGCGCTTGTAAGCGCTTGAAAGGACGGGCCCAGCCCTTAGTTAAACCCCTAACCCTCCCCCTCGAAGAGGCGACGCCAGCGCGACGGCCGCTTTGCGGGCTAGCCCACTTTGTGGGCGTCGCGCAGCGTCCCCCTAAGAAAGGAAGGACCCGACCCTACGGGGGGAGGGTTTAACGACTTAGCTGGCGAGTCCTCCAGGCGGCTGGTGAGCCTTACGGGTATCCCACAAGTATCCGTTTATTAGCTTCATCAGCCTGTTAAGATGCACAGGGTCTTCAATTACGTTATACTCAATAGCGACGCTATTGAGTTCAGACTATGCCTTCAGCTTATAACCCATGTAAGGGCTTATCCTGGTATATATACGCCAGTTAAGCTGTTGGGTTGAGGTTATCTTACTGTTAACCTATAGTCGTTGAGCCATATCTATAGTTAGTATAGAGCATAGCTTCAAGTTAATAGCTTATGTGGCTTACGTAGCCTATACAGCTTATCTCCTTGAATAGGACCCAAAGGTTATAATGCTTAGCCTATTACTAGCATTATACGACAATGCGTATTATCGTCCCACCTACACGCCTCCGCATCTGCACGGAGAGGTCAACTTCGCATAGCCCGGCTCGGAGACAGCAATGCGATCGTTACATCATTCATGCGCGTCGCCAATTAAGCGACAATGGATTTTGCTACCTTAGTACCGTTATAGTTACAGCAGCCGTTTACCTTAGTCAATGGGCAGATGTCAGACCCTTTACATGCGTACTATATGCTCTACGGTGTATAGGTCATATAGCTGTATACATTAAGCAGGGTCTTGTGTTTTTAGTAAACAGTCGTCGCATTCTGGTATACTATGGCATTTATAGCCCTTACTTGTCGATAACCACGTAAGCATATTGCCGAGTTCCTTCGAGCCGGTTGCTTATATTAAGCCTTAGGACATATCCCCAATCCACCTGTGTCGGTATCGGGTACGTTCGCTTCTTCCTTACCCTACTTATGCTTACAAATAGAGGCGTAGCGTTATATACAGAGGACGCACATTGGGTAACCATAGGCTATACCCGTATACCTACTATATCGCGGAGTCATACCTTATTGATAGCTACCTTATTGATAGCTACCTTATAGATGGCTTCAATATACCTCAGTTACGTAGTAAGGTTGGTATACTATGAGTCTCCTTCTTAACTACACATAATACCCTTACTGTTAACATATACACACTATACGTGACGCCAGCGCGACCCGACCCGCTCGCCGGGGAGGCTCGCGAGTGCATACATGCCTAAGAAAGGAAGGACCCAACCCCCCCCGGGTAGCCGGCGCCGCCCCGCGGGTAAGGGATACATAAGCTATACATAAGGGATACATAAGCTATACATAAGGGATACATAAGCTATACATAAGGGATACATAAGCTATACATAAGGGATACATAAGCTATACATAAGCTATACATAAGGGACACATCAGGGGTACATCGGTTATACTATATGTGGCTGTAGGTATACGATACATAAGCAATAGTAAGCTAGCAACACATAGAGCCTATATAGCGAACATACTTTACATGGCGTAGCATACATTACATAGGGGACGCTGCGCGAAGCCGCAGGCGGCTGCCCAGAGGGTCGGGTCCTTCCTTTCTTATGGCGGGCTCACACCGTAGGTGTGAGGCCCCGGCCCCTCGCTTTCGAGCGTGGCTCAAAAGCGTGGGGCTAGGCCGCTCTGCGGCCGTCGCGCTCGCGACCCTACCCGCTCGCCGGGTAGGCTCGCGAGTGTAGAGGTTACCTAAAGGACCGTAACTGTGGTTAAGGGCCGCTATATACGACACAGGATATATAGTGTGGCATGCACAGCTATAGTACACCTAGCATACGCAGTCATTGTATACCTAGCTAATTCACCATGGTATACCTAGCTAATTCACCATGGTATACCTAGCTAATACACTATAGTATACCTGTCACATATAACCATAGTATACCTAGCTAATACACTATAGTATACCTAGCTAATACACCATGGTATACCTAGCTAATACACTATAGTATACCTAGCTAATTCACCATGGTATACCTAGCTAATACACTATAGTATACCTGTCACATATAACCTTAGTATGCCTAGCTAATACACTATAGTATACCTGTCACATATAACCTTAGTATGCCTAGCTTACACACTATAGTATACGTAGTATACACAGTAATAGCATAGCGATATAAGGTGTACCCAACGTAGTAAAGTTACACATAGTATAGCAATACGAGGTATATACAACCATAGTATACCTAGCTAATGCACTATAGTAAATATAGCGTATACAGTCATAGTGTATATAGCGTATAAAGTCATAGTATATATAGCATATTCAGTCATAGTGTATATAGCGTATACAGTCATAGTATATATAGCATATACAGTCATAGTATATATAGCATATACAGTCATAGTATATATAGCATATAAACATACAATACACGTACGACACACATACGTAACATAGAATAGCTTACGATACATAGCATATGTTACATAACATACGTTACATAGTGGAGCATACGTAACACATATGTTACATAACATACGTTACATAGTGGAGCATACGTAACACATACGTTACATGGTGTGACATACGATACATAACGTAGTGTAGCTTACGATACATAGCATACAATACTTAGCATACGTAACAAGCCACACGTAGTAAACATATCAGACGCATACATAGCGTGGGTATAACAGCGGTATACTTAAGGAATATGCATAGTAGGTATACTTAAGGAATATGCATAGTAGGTATACTTAAGGAATATGCATAGTAGGTATACTTAAGGAATATGCATAGTAGGTATACGGGTATACAATACGAAGGGTATACGATAGGCGACGCCAGCGCAGCTGGCTAGCCCTCCGGGTATACGATACGGTACGATAGGCGACGCCAGCGCAGCTGGCTAGCCCCGGCCCCACGCAATCGAACAGGGGTTCGATTGCGCGGGGTCCCGCCGTACGGCGGGAGGGGTAGGTCCCCTTTCTTAGGCAGACATGCCTAAGAAAGGAGGGACCCGACCCTCCGGGTATGCAATATGATACAGTAGGCGACGCCAGCGCGACGCCCGCGCAGCGGGCTAGCCCCGGCCCCTCGCAATCGAACAGGGGTTCGATTGCGCGGGGTCCCGCCGTACGGCGGGAGGGGTAGGTCCCCTTTCTTAGGCAGACATGCCTAAGAAAGGAGGGACCCGACCCTCCGGGTATACGGTATGATACGGTAGGCGACGCCAGCGCGACGCCCGCGCAGCGGGCTAGCCCTCCGGGCAGCTGGCTAGCCCTCCGGGTACACAATATAATAAGGCGGGTATACAATGGGTATACTATATGATAGGTATACTATATGATACGTATGTTCTAATGTAGGTATGTGGTGGTAGGTATATGATAAGTAAACCATATTATAGGTATACGATACCATAGGTATGCGATGGGTACACAATATGATAGGTATACGATACGATAGGTATGCTATCCATATGCTATAAGGTATACTGCTATAGGTATATGATAGGTATACTACGATAGGTATACTACGTTGGGTGTACGCGACGCCTGCGCGACGGCCGCTCAGCGGCCTAGCCCACGTAGTGGCGTCGCGCAGCGTCCCCCTAAGAAAGGAAGGACCCGACCCTCCGGGTATAGTAAGGGTGGTTATATGAAGGTTTCCCTAATAGGCACTGTTGGATTCGAACCAACGATAGCTGGCTTATGAGACCAGTGCTTTGGGCCATCTAAGCTAAGTGCCTTAATGGTAGGTATACGTGTAGGTATACGTGTAGGTATACAGGTGGGTATATAGGTGAGTATATAGGTAGGAACACAGGTATAGTATATGAGGTATAGCTTATGAGGTCTAGTATGCGACGTCAGTGTAGCTGACTAGCCCACGAAGTGGGCGTCGCGCAGCGTCCCCCTAAGAGAGGAAGGACCCGACCCTCCGGGTAAGGTAATGCACTTGAGGTTTGACGCATGTTATACAAGGTGTTATATATGGGTAGGTGTTAGTATCCTTCTCAATAAGAGATAATACCCAAGGTATAAAAGGCGACGCCAGCGCGACGCCCGCACGACGGCTGCGGAGCGGCCTAGCCCTCCGGGTAGCTGGCTAGCCCCCGGCCCCTCGCAATCGAACAGGGGTTCGATTGCGCGGGGTCCCGCCGTACGGCGGGAGGGGTAGGTCCCCTTTCTTATGGGGACGCTGCGCGACGCCCACTACGTGGGCTAGCCCTCCGGGCGCAGCGCGGCGGCTGCCCGGAGGGCTAGGCCGCTCTGCGGCCGTCGCGCTCGCGACCCGACCCGCTCGCCGGGGAGGCTCGCGAGTGCATATATGCCTAAGAAAGGAAGGACCCGACCCTACGGGTAAGGTATACATGGGTATACAGGGGTATACATGGGTATACATGGGTATACATGGGTATACATGGGTATACAGGGGTATACGTATGGTATACGTGGGGTATGCACGAGGTATACAATAGGTGTGGTTTACGTATGGTAAGCTATATGTAAGCTATATGTAAGCTATACACAAGGTATACTAGAGGGTAGGGCTTACATTGGAATATACGAGAGGTACAAGGTACACGTGGGATATGCTATGATATACTATGTATGTGTAAGGAGGTAAGATATACGATACGCGACGCCAGCGCGACGGCCGCTAAGCGGCCTAGCCCACAAAGTGGGCGTCGCATATTCGATGGGGGAGGGTTACCGACTATACGCGGGCTATACGTCATACGATAGGTATATGAAAGGTTTACAATAGCTGTACAATAGGTATACAAGGCTCATATCCCATGGTATGCTAGGGGTATACCTTATGTATGTGATGTCTACATAATACGCAAGGCGACGCCAGCGCGTCGCGCAGCGCTGCGGCTGCCCAGTGGGCTAGGCCGCTATGCGGCCGTCGCGCTCGCGACCCGACCCGCTCGCCGGGGAGGCTCGCGAGTGCAGACATGCCTAAGAAAGGAAGGACCCGACCCTCTGGGGGTATATGTTAGGTATAGATGACATACGTAAGCAATACCATAGGTTATAGGTTCCAAACGTCATCAATACGTAAGGTATACACAGCTGTAGGTATGCAGGAGGTATACACAGCTGTAGGTATGCAGGAGGTATACACTAGGTAAAGAGACTATACGTTAGCAATACGTCAGCTATACGTTAGCAATACGTCAGCTATACGTTAGCAATACGTCAGCTATACGTTAGCAATACGTCAGCTATACGCTATCTGTACGTTAGTCATCAGCTAATCGTGGGATATACGTAGGTAATAAAAGGTATGCGACGCCTGTAGAACTGGCTAGCCCTATGGGGTATCAGGGGTGTAGTATATGAGGTATAGTATACAAAGTATACGACGTCAGCGCGACGGCCGGGGTCTCACACCGTAGGTGTGAGCCCGCCCTAAGAAAGGAAGGACCCGACCCTCCGGGTATCATATAGGTATTGTAAACGTACGTGACACCAGTGTAACCCTTCGGGGTATATATAAGGTATCACAATCCTAACATACAGTATACGAGAGGTATACAATAGGTTAGATATACGTAAGGTTTACGAGAGGTATACAATAGGTTAGATATACGTAAGGTTTACGAGAGGTATACAATAGGTTAGATATACGTAAGGTTTACGTGAGGTATATAATAGGTTAGATATACGTAAGGTTTACGTGAGGTATACAATAGGTTAGATATACGTAAGGTTTACGTGAGGTACGCATGAGGTATACAATACGTAAGGTTAGCTATATGATAGACGTACATAGGATATACGTGGCTGTAGGTAAGGTTAACGAGAGGTATACACAGACTATACAGTATAAGTAAGCTATACGTCACGTGGGATACGCTATACGATAGGTATATGTAAGGCGGGACCTCGCCTACGGCGAGGTTCCCTTAGGTAACCCCGACCCCCTTCAAAGATGGGGTCGGTAACCCGACTATTCAATAGGTATACAAAGGGTATACAATAGGTATACGTAAGCTATACGTTACGAAAGCCATACGATGGGTAAGCTATAAGATAGGTGAACGTAAGGCGGGACCTCGCCGTAGGCGAGGTTCCCTTGGGTAACCCCGACCCTCCGGGAAGTGGGCGTCACGCAGCGCTGCGGCTGCCCGGAGGGCTAGGCCGCTATGCGGCCGTCGCGCTCGCGACCCGACTCGCGAGCCGAGGAGGCTCGCGAGTGCATACATGCCTAAGAAAGGAAGGACCCGACCCTCCGGGGTATAGTATATGTTTGATATACGTAAGGTATGGTATAGCATATGTATGGCACATATAAGGTATATGTAAGGCACTTGTAAGGTATACGTATAGCATACGTATGGCACATATAAGGTATATGTAAGGCACTTGTAAGGTATACGTATAGCATACGTATGGCATATATAGGGTATCGATATGGTGTGTGACAGGTAAGGTATATGTATTGCATATGTATCGCATATATATGGTATAACGTATATGTAAAGCGACGCCAGCGCGACGGCCTAGCCCCGGCCCCACGCAATCGAACAGGGGTTCGATTGCGCGGGGTCCCGCCGTACGGCGGGAGGGGTAGGTCCCCTTTCTTAGGCATACATGCCTAAGAAAGGAAGGACCCAACCCTGCGGGGAGCGGCCTAGCCCTCCGGGTATATGAAAGGTATATGTATGGTATGTGTAAGGTATGATATATGTATTGCATATATATGGTATGTGTATGATATATGTATTGCATATATATGGTATGTGTATGGTATATGTATTGTATGTGTAAGGTATGATATATGTATTGCATATATATGGTATGTGTATGCGACGCCAGCGCAGCTGGCTAGCCCCCCGGGGTATATGTATGGTATGTGTATGCGACGCCAGCGCAGCTGGCTAGCCCTCCGGGGTATGTATGGTAGGGGGGTATAGTATATGTAAGGTATAACGTATATGTATGGTATACTACATGTATGGTATGGTATATGTATGGTATATATATCATATATATATGATATGGTATATGTATGGTATATATATCATATATATATGATATGGTATATGTATGGTATATATATCATATATATATGATATGGTATATGTATGGTATATATATCATATATATATGATATGGTATATGTATGGTATATATATCATATATATGATATGGTATGGTATATGTATGGTATATGTATGTTATATGTATGGTATATATATCATATATATATGATATGGTATGGTATATGTATGGTATATATATGATATGGTATGGTATATGTATGGTATATGTATGGTATATATGATATATATATGATATGGTATATGTATGGTATATGTATGGTATATATAGGATATATATGATATGGTATATGTATGGTATATGTAAGGTATATATAGGATATATATATGATATGGTATATGTATGGTATATATGATACGGTATGGTATATGTATGCTATATGTATGCTATATGTATGGTATGGTATATGTATGCTATATGTATGCTATATGTATGGTATGTATGGTTTGTATGGTATGTATGGTATATATATGATATATATATGATATGGTATATGTATGGTATATATGATACGGTATATGTATGGTATATATGATACGGTATGGTATATGTATGGTATGTAAGGTATGTATGGTTTGTATGGTTTGTATGGTTTGTATGGTATATATATGGTATGGTTTGGTATGCTATATGTATGCTATATGTATGGTATATATGGTTTGGTATGCTATATGTATGGTATATGTATGCTATATGTATGGTATATATATATATGATATATATATGATATGGTATATGTATGCTATATGTATGGTATATATATATGATATATATATGATATGGTATATGTATGCTATATGTATGGTATATGTATGCTATATGTATGGTATATATGGTTTGGTATGGTATGCTTTAGGTATTCATAAGATAAGGTATACGAGGGGGTAACACGTGGGATATACGTAGAGTATACAAGGGTATATGTTGGGTATAGATGACATGCGTATGCTATACAATAGGTTATAGGTTCCAAACGTCATCAATACGTAAGGTATACATAGGTATACATAGGTATACATAGGTATATGTTGGGTATATGGTTACCCTCCGGGGTGTATGTATAGCATATGTATGGCATATGTAAGGTATAGTATAGGTATGGTATGTGGTATGTGGTATGTGGTATGTGGTATGTGGTATGCTTGGGTAAACATGATATAAGGTATACATTGGGTATACATTGGGTATACATTGGGTATACATGGGTATACATTGGGTATACATGGGTATACACTAGGCATACGTAGCTGTAGGTAAGGTATATGTGAGGTATGTGTATGCGACGCCAGCGCAGCTGGCTAGCCCTCCGGGGTATAGTATATGTATAGTATATGTATAGTATATGTATTGTATATGTATTGTATATGTGAGGTAAGTGTATGCGACGCCAGCGCAGCTGGCTAGCCCTCCGGGGTATAGTATATGTATTGTATATGTATTGTATATGTGAGGTAAGTGTATGGTATAGGTAAGCTGTATGTATAGTATGCTTAGGTAAACATGATATAAGGTATACGTCGGGTATACCCGACGCCTGCGCGGGGTCCCGCCGTACGGCGGGAGGGGTTTGATAGGTCCCCTTTCTTATGGGGACGCTGCGCGACGCCCTAAGAAAGGAAGGACCCGACCCTCTGGGGGTATATGTTGGGCATAGATGACATGCGTATGCAATACGATGGGTTATAGGTTCCAAACGTCATCAGTACGTAAGCTATGCATTACCGATACGTTGACTATACGTTAGCTTTATGTTAGACGGGACCTCGCTGTGGGCTCAGTACCCTTGGGTAAACCCGACCCCATCGGAGATGCGACGCCCACAAAGTAGGCTAGCCCCCCGGGCGACGCCAGCGCTGCTGGCTTCGCGTATCGTATATCTTACCTCCTTAAACATACATAGTATATCATAGCATATCACACGTGTACCTTGGACTGGGCGTACATAGGAATATACGAGAGGTATACAGTATACGGTATACAGTGTACGGTATACAGTATACGTGGGATATGCGATAGTATACTATGTATGCGTAAGGTATACGTGGGATATGCGATAGTATACTATGTATGCGTAAGGTATACGTGGGATACACGTAAGCTATACGATAGGTGAACGTAAACTATACGTGGGATACACGTAAGCTATACGTGGGATACACGTAAGCTATACGTGGGATACACGTAAGCTATACGTGGGATACACGTAAGCTATACGATAGGTGAACGTAAGCTATACGGTAGACGTACATAGGGTATACGAGGCTGTAGGTAAGGTAAACAAGAGGTATACACAGGCTAAAAGGTTTATGTAAGCTATACGTTAGGTATATGTTAATAATACGTTGGGTATACGTAAGGTAAGGTAAGATGAGGTAAGGTAGGGTATACGACGTCAGCTACGCTGACTAGCCGGAGGGCTATACTAAAAGCGAACCTTCTGATTGTTCACTGCGAAGAGGCCTTTATCACCTGCTGTCCATGTGATACGACCCCAATCCATAATAGCTACTACGAAGGTACGTGCGAATAACTGATCGAAGCCCCATCGTGTAGCATTGAAGCGTATTATACTGAAGCTTTGGCTTGTTACAGCGGATGTAGCTGTTAAGATACCTGCAATTATCAAACCTGCTGGCAAAGTCTTTACTAACCATGGTACAAAGAATAGTATACCTGATAGTAAGGATGTACCTACCCATACCTTAGCTACTATATCTAGTAATAACACACTGAATGCGACAGCTAATAATAAGGACATAGGCTTAGATGCGGGTGATATGTTAAAGTCTAAGCCACTGAAGTCATAACAGAAGGCTTGTATGAATAGCTTCACTGTATAGGTACATGTTACCAATGCGGCTAATAGTAATAACGTATGTGCGTAGTCAGCAAAGGGATGGAAGTATACGTAGCTTATGTTAATAATGGTCTCCTTTGAATAGAAGCCTGACGTTTCTGGTAACCCCATAAGGCTTAGACCACATAATAGTAAGGTTAGGTATCCGAATAACGTACAATGAGAGCCTGATAAGCCACCATAACGACCAATATGTTGATAGCCACCTGCTGATGTTATTACTACACCAGCTGCTAAGAATAGGCCTGCTTTGAAGCTTGCGTGAGACATAAGGTGTGACATACTAGCCTCTACACCTAGCTCACCTAAGCCTATACTTGCCATCATGTCATATATAACGCATAAGAAGGCGTAATACGAGTATAACGCATAAGAAGACGTAATACGAGTATAACGCATAAGAAGGCGTAATACGAGTATAACGCATAAGAAGGCGTAATACGAGGATGATATCTTAACCTAAGACTACGACAAGCGTAGGATAGGTCCCTTACATATTATCTCTGAGGCACGCTTACTACTAATGCAAGGCATTCAAGGGAGAGACAGTAGTAGCGTACCAGCTGATACTAACGCAAGGCATTCAAGCTGATACTAACGCAAGGCATTCAAGCTGATACTAACGCAAGGCATTCAAGGGAGAGACTGTAGTAGCGTACCAGCTGATACTAACGCAAGGCATTCAAGGGAGAGACTGTAGTAGCGTACCAGCTGATACTAACGCACGTTGGCACGTAGTACTCAGCTTATAGTAAGGTTGTAACCCTATAGTACTCAGCTTATAGTAAGGTTGTAACCCTATAGTTCTCAGCTTATAGTAAGGTTGTAACCCTATAGTTCTCAGCTTATAGTAAGGTTGTAACCCTATAGTTAGGTAGTTAGGTAGTTAGGTAGTTAGGTAGTTAGGTAGTTACCATATGTAATAAGGCTGGGCACATGAGGGGGTATACCCTAACTGAGAGCATGTACTGAAGGCAATAACACGCTTGAGGTCATTTTGAAAGAGGCCGAAGATACCACCCATAATAGCAGTTAAGGAGCCAACTATTAATACGAGAGTGTTATCGAAGATGCTTAGGCGTACCATAACATATACACCAGCAGTTACTAGTGTTGCAGCGTGTATCAATGCTGATACTGGAGTAGGACCTTCCATACTATCAGCTAACCATACGTGTAGTACTATCTGTACGGACTTAGCAGCACAACCTAATAAGATAGTGATACCTAATAGGTTGGTAATGTTATTGCTATCGTTAAGTAATATGAGGTCATACTCTAATGACCCTGTGTACCACCATAGCCATATTATCGACCATAATAACAAACCATCGCTTATACGGTTTACTACTATAGCCTTCAATGCACTCTTAGATGCGGCTAAACGATGACTCCAATAGCCAATTAGTAAGTAAGAGCATACACCTATACCTTCGAAACCTACGAACATAAGTAGCATATTACTACCGCTTATAAGCACAACCATGAAGAAGGTGAAAGCGGAGAGATAGCCAAGGAAGAGGTTAAGGTGAGGGTCACTCTTCATATATACGACAGCAAAGCAGTGTACTGCAAAGCTTACTACTGTAACAGTAAGTAACATATGTGCTGAGAATATGTCATAGTAGGCTTCCCATACTATGTTCATAGTACCTACACTAAACCATGTACCTAGGTAATCGAAGTATACACCGCAATCGCCGATGACTACTTCATACCATACAGTTACACCTGCTACTAATGCTACGAATGTTAAGCTAAGGCTTAGTATAATACCACCTCTGTGACCTATGCTTCTAGCTATAGGTGAAGCGTTAACAATAGCTGATAAGAGAAGACTTAGTAATGATAGGCAAAACATACCTCCTATATACCCGACCCGCTCTACGGCCTAGCCCAACGCTTTTGAGCCACGCTCGAAAGCGTGGGGCCGGGGCCTCACACCGTAGGTGTGAGCCCGCCATAAGAAAGGAGGGACCCGACCCTCCGAGTTAACTTACTGACGTTCCCTAGGTATTGTTATTATGGGTACTTTAGGCGTATATACTGTTACACAATACGCTAATCCATATGTTACATATATACCCTCCACGTCTTGTATAAGTATGGTAGATACTTAGCTTCGCTACTATGCCTTATCATGGACAATAGCTAAACCAGAGGTATCGAGGCATGGGTCCTTTCGTACTAATGCCTCTTTACGTATGGGGTAATGCGTAGGTAGATAGAAACCCAACTGTGTTACCACGTTGTACTGCTTTGTTACCTTAGGCTCTTACTTTAAGCCTAAGCTCAGACTATGCCTTCTATACTATACGTATTTACTATGCGTTTACTATACGTATTAACTGTACATGTACTATGCATATACTATGCCTTACTCTTGTGTATACCACGCGACGTATAGTAACCCGGGGGGCTCGCCTGCTTTGTCGTTAAACCCTCCCCCCGTAGGGCTAGCCAGCGTAGCTGGCGTCGCCTCTTCGAGGGGTCGGGGTTTAACTAAGGGCTGGGCCCATCCTTTCAAGCGCTTGTAAGCGCTTGAAAGGGGGCCTGCCCCTCCCGCGAAGCGCGACGGCCGCAGAGCGGCCTAGCCCCTCGCTTTTGAGCCACGCTCGAAAGCGTGGGGCCGGGGCGTCCCATTTACGCGACGGCCGCGCAGCGGCCTAGCCCTCCGGGTAGTAAATGGGACCCCGCCAGGCGTCACGTATCGCTAACATATAGCCAACGTATAGTAACGTATAGCTAACATATAGCCAACGTATAGTAACCCGGGGGGGCTCGCCTGCAAAGCAGGCGTCGCGTATCGCTAACATATAGCCAACGTATGGTAACCCGGGGGGCTCGCCTGCAAAGCAGGCGTCGCGTATAGTATAGTAAGGTTATCCTAGTCGTTGTGCTGTGCCTACATACCTATCCCGTATTTATGACACACGTAAGTATCTTATATGCGCAGGCTAGCCCACCCTAAGAAAGGAAGTACCCGACCCTCCGGGTACTATATAAACGTAGGCGTCGCCCTCCGGGTATCAGATAAGCTACGGTATCAGATAAGCTACGGTATCAGATAAGCTACGGTATCATATATACGTAGGCATCACAGCTTCAAGTTAGTATATGCGACGCCAGTGTGACTAATAAGTCATCTGGGCTGGGTATACGCTTCTTGAATATGGCCTTATTGGTAATATACCGTATGGGTATACTGAGTCTACAATGCGTAGCAAACTCAAATCACGTACCGTATTACTAGGTGAACACCCTAACCCTTTATACCTTGTACAGCATAAGGACACGATGATTCAACATCGAGGTGCCAAACGCGAGTGTCGATATGAACTCTCTACTCGCATAAGCCTGTTATCCCTGGCGTATCTTTTGTCCGTTGATAGGTCCCTCGTTAATATGAAGGACCCGTTCGTTACTACCTGCTTGTAAGTCGTTATAACCTACAACATCTGCTTGAGTAGTGTCTCTCACAGTTAAGCATAGCTTCATAGTTCACTCTTAGTATGCCTTTGTTTGCCTCCGTTACTGTAATGAAGGCTATCGCCCCAACAGAACAGCTGTATGAAGCTTATGTCATAGTAAGTATAACCTTACCATGATAACCTGCGTATAACAGGTCGTTTAGGATAGCTTGTGGTTCTTTCCTCCGTACACATATTACAAGGTAACCACGCTTCTAGGTAATATATACCTTACGGTAGTATCATGGTTGTGTCCCGTATGCTGCGCCTATGCATTGTTATTTATGAGGTACGTTGTGAGGCATTATACGTAGTATGCTACGCCTGGCGGGGTCCCATTTACTACCCGGAGGGCTAGGCCGCTGCGCGGCCGTCGCGTAAATGGGACGCCCCGGCCCTACGCTCGAAAGCGTGGGGCCGGGGCCTCACACCTACGGTGTGAGCCCGCCATAAGAAAGGAAGGACCCGACCCTTCGGGCGACGTCAGCGCGACGCCTGTTAAACTGACTAGCCCCGGCCGTCGCGTGGGCGACGCCTGTTAAACTGACTAGCCCCGGCCGTCGCGTGGGCGTCGCGTGGGCGTCGCGCAGCGTCCCCCTAAGAAAGGAAGGACCCGACCCTCAGGGATACGTAATATGATACGTAATGCAATACTTGTAAGGCATCGCGTGTCGTATACGTTGTATGTTACTTGTAAGGCATCGCGTGTCGTATACGTTGTATGTTACTTGTAAAGCATCGCTTATGAACACTACACTCTATATAGCCTATCCCTTATTAACTCGTATATCCGTAATGCAATAAGTACGGCAACATATGCCTGCATTATGCTTCAATTGTAAGGCTTTCCATTACTGTACTATGTACGCTATCTCTCACGCAGGTCTCTTTCCTACCTCATACTTCCTACCTCATACTTCCTACCTTATACCACCTACCTTATACCACCTACCTTATACTACCTACCTTATACTACCTAATACTACCTACCTTATACTACCTACCTTATACTACCTACCTTATACTACCTAATACTACCTACCTTATACTACCTACCTTATACTACCTACCTTGTACAACCTACCTAACCTAGTATGTGGATACGTACCTTAGGTGGTATATGGGGGGTCTTGTGGTATATGTTATGTATACTATGCGTTAAGGTTATGGTTACTGTCTCGCATGATCCTCACCTTTACGGGTACGTTATACCCTTGCATGTGTCAGTCCGTTTAGTATCGCATGCTTACGGAGCATGGAATCAAACCCTCATGTTCTTCCTTACGTGATATATACGTACAGTATACTGACGATACGTACCTCATATATACGTACCTTATGCGTACCCTATACGTACCTTATGCGTACCTTATACGTACCTTATACATACCTTATACGTACCTTATACATACCTTATACGTACCTTATGCACTATCGCTAACCTTAAGCGTAGCCTGAAAACATGTACTCTTGTAATAACGAAGAGCCTAGCCGCTATTGTCACACCTCATGGTATTATAATAAGCGACGCCTTTTAAGGCCCTAACGTATCTTTCCTATACCACCTTATGGGTATGTGGCTCATAGCAACCGGTGGCTCATAGCAACCTGTGGCTCATAGCAACCTATGGCTCATAGCAACCTGTGGCTTTAGCTGTGGGGGTTATGTAACCTGTGGCTCATAGCAACCTGTGGCTTTAGCTGTGGGGGTTATGTAACCGTAGCATGGGTAGTATTATTATTATGAACGTATCACTTAGGGAGCTTAACCCTTGGATTTACGGCTTTGATATATCAAGTACTGCTACTCATATATACATACTCACTCCTGCGTCTTACTATCGTTCTCACTTCGGTAATGAGCCTAGTGTCTTTACCTATGAGGCAGGACGTTCTGTTACCTTCAAATACATGGCTTCTATATACAACACTACGTTATAACTGCGATATAGTTGAGATAAGGTGGAGGTATAGCTAGGGTATAGCTAAGGTATGGTTGAGGTATAGCTAAGGTATGGTTGAGGTATAGCTAAGGTATGGTGGGGGGTTAGTATTACTGTCATAGCTATGTCTCATGTCTTTCTCTAATAACACATAATACCCCAAGTAATAACACATGCGTAGCTATAACACATACGTAGTAATAACACATGCGTAGTAATAACACATGCGTAGCTATAACACCTATGTAGTAATAGCACATGCGTAGCTATAACACCTATGTAGTAATAGCACATGCGTGGTCATAACATGAGCGTAGCCTTGTATGAGGGCATGACTGAGGATATGTGACTCGAACACATACTGGCAGGTTCAAAGCCTGCTGACCTACCCATTAGTCGAATCCTCATATACGATACCTATATGATACCTTGGCAACACCCCTACATATACGATACCTTTACGATACCTTTACGATAAGCGTACCACCCGGAGGGTCGGGTCCTTCCTTTCTTAGGCATGTCTGCACTCGCGAGCCTCCCCGACGAGCGGGTCGGGTCGCGCTGACGTCGCATATACTATAGGTAACTATACCTATGCTATACCTGTGCTATACCTGAGCTATACCTATGCTATACCTATGCTATACCTATGCTATACCTGAGCTATACCTGAGCTATACCTATGCTATACCTGAGCTATACCTATGCTATACCTATGCTATACCTGTGGGATGCACGAACAACCCGGAGGGTCGGGTCCTTCCTTTCTTAGGCATCCCTGCCTAAGAAAGGGGACCTACCCCTCCCGCCATACGGCGGGACCCCGCGCAATCGAACCCCTGTTCGATTGCGAGGGGCCGGGGCTAGTACTCGCGAGCCTCCCCGGCGAGCGGGTCGGGTCGCGAGTACAGCCGCTTGCGGCTGCGCGCAGCGTCCCCCAGCGACGCCAGCGTAGTATACTACACAGATACGATACGCTTACTATACGGATACAATACCTAGACAGTACGCATATGAAGGTACACATGGTAAGGATACGATATGGATACGCGACGCCTGCGAAGCAGGCTAGCCCTCCGGGCATACGACACGCATACGACGCCGGGGGTATATAGGATACGCATACGACACATATACGATAAGGATAGGCATACGACACCCTTACGATAGGATATGGATACGATACCCATACGTTATAGGTACCTATTTACGTATACTATGTTTACTACCCTGTTAATACAGTGTATACCCCTAGCATACAGTTAGTATACAGTTAGCATACAGTTAGCATACGGTTAGCATACAGTTAGCGGTTGATACCTATCACAAACCTGTCAGACTAAGGTACGTAGGATACGCGACGCCTGCGAAGCAGGGGGACGCTGCGCGCAGCCGCAAGCGGCTGTACTCGCGACCCGACCCGCTCGCCGGGGAGGCTCGCGAGTACTAGCCCCGGCCCCACGCAATCGAACAGGGGTTCGATTGCGTGGGGTCCCGCCGTACGGCGGGAGGGGTTTGATAGGTCCCCTTTCTTAGGCATGCCTGCCTAAGAAAGGAAGGACCCGACCCTCCGGGCATACTATACGCATAGGATACCTATATGTTACCTACACGGTATACGTTTCTCATATACTATACAGATACTATACCTATATCATACCTATGCGATATACTATACAGATACTATACCTATATCATACCTATGCGATATACTATACAGATACGATACCCATACAACACCTACGTGTTACCTATGCGTCATATGTATCACATATACTAAACCGATAAGATACCCATGCCTTATCTATTGGGGGTAGGGTAAACATACTACATGTACTATAAGGATACGTTACGTATACGATATGGATACGTAACGGATACTATAAGGATACGTTACGTATACGATATGGATACGTAACGGATACTATACGGATACTATACCTAGGTTATACCTGTGGGATATACGTACTACCCGGAGGGTCGGGTCCTTCCTTTCTTAGGCATTACTGCACTAGCGAGCCGAGGAGGCTCGCGAGTCGGGTCGCGCTGGCGTCGGATACCTATGAGATACCTATGAGATACTTATGAGATACCTATGCAATATACTATATAGATAAGATACCTATGAGATACCTATGCAATAAACATACCTCATATACGATACGCTTAGGATTCGCAGAGGATACGCGACCCGACCCGCCCGCCGGGGAGGCTCGTGAGTGCCGTGCAGAAAGGATGGGACTCGAACCCACAACCCTTGGTTTTGGAGACCAATGCACTACCTATTGTGCTACCCTTCTTATGTTACCTTATGTTACCTTATGTGGTAGGATGCCACCAAGCTAAAATGTTACGTATGACAGGTATCTTACTGATATGCGACGCCTACGCGACGGCCGCAAAGCGGCCTAGCCCCGGCCCCACGCAATCGAACAGGGGTTCGATTGCGCGGGGTCCCGCCGTACGGCGGGAGGGGTGGGTCCCCTTTCTTATGGGGACCCGACCCTCTGGGTAATATGTGACGTCAACGCCAATAAGCCCCTTGGGTTATGAAGCCTACTAGCCATAAAGGTTACGTAGTAGGTTACGTCCTTGGTTACGTAGTTGGTTATGTAGTTGGTTATGTAGTTGGTTATGTAGTTGGTTATGTAGTTGGTTATGTGTGCTATGGGTTATGTGGTAACTTGGGGACCTAAGCAATACGTTATGGCTCTTTCCATGTTGACTTACTACCTTCCCATAGTGAGTCTGTCTAAAGCCTTCAATCCATTACTCTTCTGCTGTCACATACACGTAATGGTTATTAGCCTCGCGGTACTATTATACCTTTCACAGAAAACCAGCTATCACTAGCCTCGCTTAGCATTTCACCACCATCTACAGGTCTCCCAAGCCTTTTGCAACAGGCACTGGTTAGGTCATGTTACTTACATACCTGCCCATAGATAGATCGGCTAGTTTCGGGTCTAATAAGGGATCCTTACTATGCATACCTTAGTTTACGTACCTTATATGCATACCTTATATACGTATCACATATGCGTACCTTATATACGTATCCCATATGCGTACTACACATACAGGGGACGCTACGCGACGCCCAGCCGTGCTGGCGTCGCGTTGTCTAAGTAATGCGTTGGTTATGCTATCGTCATTTACGTATTTGAACGTATGCTTCGGTGTTACTTGTATCCCATACATATGTAGGAGCATGCTGCTATTCATGTGCGCTAATACGCGATCATTATATGATGGAAGCTTCCAATCCCATATTCATGAGGTCCTTGCAGTATGCTCGTATCCTTCCTTGTTATATAGTAGGGCAGGGCCCATCCTCTGGGTATAGTATGTTATTACTTACAGGACTGTTATACCTTCTATGGTGCTATGCCTCACCTACCCTTGTAGACTACACGCATATTGCTTCAGTGTCTATTACTTAATACGTGTATGGAGCCTTACGGACCCCAGAGGGCTAGCCCACTTCGTGGGCGTCGCATTATGCCATGCGTGGAAAGCTATCATTAAAGCATCCTTTCTCGTAGAGGTAACGTGTTACCATGTCTTGTCGGTAAACCCTCCTTTAGGTATACTACCGTATCACGTATATATCAACCCGTAGGGTCGGGTCCTTCCTTTCTTATGGCGGGCTCACACCGTAGGTGTGAGACCCCGGCCCCTCGCAATCGAACAGGGGTTCGATTGCGCGGGGTCCCGCCGTACGGCGGGAGGGGTAGGTCCCCTTTCTTAGGCATGTATGCCTAAGAAAGGAAGGACCCGACCCTCCGGGAAGTGGGCGTCGCGCAGCGTCCCCCAGCTTAACCGACGTCGCGTATAGCGTATATACGGTGGTGTCTACTAGAAAATATAGTCAAAGGCTGAGAGGTACCTAAATGCCAGTGTATTACCTTATTATATGGTAATAACTATCCCGGAGGGTTGGACCTACCTTTTAAAACGCATACATGCGTTGAAAGGGGGTCAACCCCTCCCGCAAAAGCGGAACCCCCTCGCCTCTCAGCGCATGCTGCGCAAGGAGGCGAGGGCCGGGGCTTGGCAGCTCCCCAGAAGGCTAGGCCGCTCCGCGGAGGGTCGGGTCCTTCCTTTCTTATGGCGGGCTCACACCGTAGGTGTGAGACCCCGGCCCCACGCTTTCGAGCGTGGCTCTAAAGCGAGGGGCTAGGCCGCCCCCCATGGGGCTAGCCAGCTTCGCTGGCGTCGCGCGGCCGTCGCGCTTTATGAAAAGCCATCTGTCCAGGTAAATAGGGGGCTTACGCTTACTTATCTTATAGATGTTGTCTGTCGAGACCCCTATAATAGGCGCAGCTTCCTTTATGGTACCTAACTCATAAGTCATGCTATTAGTGAGGTCCACTAGAGTAATAGGCTTAGCATTTGGGCACTTACTACCTCTACGTTGCAAACTCATGCGCAGCTTGGCTTCCTCCGTATGTTTGTAACCCATATTTGAGTCGGCTATGTAGGTAAAGTTATAGAGCTTATCCTTACAAGGCATCGACTCGAATAAGCCATTCTCTAAGTCGACTATATCCTGGTGAGGGTTACTACTTAAAGTAGGTAGTATATCAAAGATGACCACTTGAAAGTTAGCTAAGCCATACTTCCTTATTGAGTACTGAAGCCTTGTGTTTGAGGTACGCGGCGTGGCATAGTGCAGGTGATGGCGGGCTCACACCGTAGGTGTGAGACCCCGGCCCCACGCTTTCGAGCGTAGCTCAAAAGCGAGGGGTCCCGCGAAGCGGGAGGGGCAGGCCCCCTTTCAAGCGCTAACAAGCGCTTGAAAGGATGGGCCCAGCCCTTAGGTAAACCCCGACCCCCCGGCCCCTCGCAATCGAACAGGGGTTCGATTGCGGGGGGTCCCGCCGTACGGCGGGAGGGGCAGGCCCCCTTTCAATCGCGCGTTTGAAAGGACGGGCCAAGCCCTTCGGGGGGAGGGTTTACCGACATTAGGCGTGCGCTCAAGTCTAGCGAGCTGCCTATGTAGAGCTTACCATTGAGGCTGTTGTATACACCGTATGAACCCGCCTTACGCTTTATGAGGTGCTTATTAGCCATAAACTCGCCATGAGACCAGACATAGATAGCCTCTCGTTGCAGACCAAGGTTGGCAATGAAGGAGTCAACCGTGTTTAACAGAAGGTGCATGGATAATAGCATCTTTACTAGTCGGTAAACCCTCCCCCCCCGGCCCCTCGCAATAGAACAGGGGTTCGATTGCGGGGGGTCCCGCCGTACGGCGGGAGGGGCAGGCCCCCTTTCAATCGCGCGTTTGAAAGGACGGGCCAAGCCCTTAGGGGTCGGGGTCTCACACCTACGGAGTAGGTGTGAGCCCGCATAGAGCCTATAGCTTGGGTGTGATAATACGTCGCGGCCTTAACAGGCGTCGCTTATTAGAAAATATAGTCAAAGGCTGCATAGAAGCCGAATAGCGATAAGCTTAGAGGTAGCAGCGCTTTCCACCCCGCTTGCATAAAAGAATCAGCACGGTATCTTGGTAATGTACCTCTTACCCATACGAAGCCAAATATGAGGGTTATGATCTTCAAGGCGCTGAACCCACCTAAGAAGTATATGGATGCTATAGCTGATAGTATAGTAAGGTTAGCATATTCCGCTATGAAGAACAATGCAAAGCCTAACGATGAGTACTCGACGTTGAAACCAGCTACAAGCTCAGCCTCAGCTTCAGGTAAGTCAAAGGGTATACGCTTGGACTCAGCTAATATGGTAATCAAGAATATGATAAGTAGTGGTAACAAGGCTAACTGCATGAAGGATGGTGCATCTGCGAAGTTAAGGCTCTTCATACCTGTGCTATCCGTTAAGAATAGGCATATGCTTAGTAATACAGCACCAAAGCCTAGTTCATAGGATACCATCAAAGCTACTGAACGTAAAGCACCAAGGAAGGCATACTTACTATTAGAAGCCCAACCAGCGAGTAATACACCATAAACAGCGAGGGAGGATAAGGCCATAAGGATGATGCCTTGATAGGAGCTATCGGATATGAATATGATACTGAAGGATACCTGGCTTAGTATAAAGGCTATCATAGGTGCTACACTGAAAGCCCCTGATGCTGATAACTCAGGTAATATAGGTTCCTTAATGCCTAGCTTGAGACCATCATAGAAGGGTTGTAATAGGCCACCAATACCTGAGGTTTGAGGACCCATACGTCGTTGCATACTTGCCATTACCTGTCTTTCGAATAGGGTAGTGAATGCGACTACTAATAGGATAGGTACGGTTATTGTTAGTATGGTTAGTAATATCATCCTTCCTTCTTACGTACTTCGTATACTCCATATCACATAGCATACTCCATATCACATAGCATACTAGGTATTACATAGCATACTAGGTATTACATAGCATACTAGGTATTACATAGTACGATACGAGGTACACCCGGTACACCAGTTACACAAGGTATGTAATACCAGAGAAGCCGACTAGCCTTAAAGGTATGTTACGTATAACGTAGTAAGTATGGTATGCGATACCAGTGCGTTGCCAGTGCGTTGCCAGTGCGTTGCCAGCGCGACGGCCGCGCGACGGCCGCGCGACGCCAGCGCGACGGCCGCGCGACGCCAGCGAAGCTGGCTAGCCCCAAAGGGAGCGGCCTAGCCCCGGCCCCACGCAATTGAACCCCTGTTAGATTGCGTGGGGCCGGGGTCTCACACCGTAGGTGTGAGCCCGCCATAAGAAAGGAAGGACCCGACCCTACGGGTTATGCGCGCCTCGAATATTAGGTATATTGGGTATGCTAGGTATAGAAGGTATCTCGTTGTATGCTAGGTATGTTACGTATTACGTGGTAGGTACGTTTATAGGGTGTGTTAGGCTGGGCTCATCCTGGTAAGCTGGTGTATACCTGGTATGTTAGTATATGCCCAGCATACGTGAGGTATGGTAGCCCAGCGGGTAGCCCAGCGGGTAGCCCTGCGGGTAGCCCTGCGGGTAGCCCTGCGGGCTAGCCTGTTGCACTGGCGTAGCATATTCTTCCTGTAAGCGCGTTACTGGTATATTATTATTACGCATCTCAGGGGCAGCTTCCACTACTCCTACCTGTTACGACTTTCTCGCCGTTACGTGGGCACACTTCGGTATAGTAATGTAACGGACATACCTACTCCTTCCATGTACCACCGCTCCGGCGAGGTGACGGGCTGTGTGTGCACCATAGACCTTTATACTACGCACATACTGATATACAGCATGCGTTAACCCCGTAGGGCTAGCCCACAAAGTGGGCGACGCATACAGTATTGTAAACCCGTATATTGTACGGTTGTATCATACGAGTATGGTATATCGTAGTTGTGCCTTTATAAGGCTTATAGGCACGATCAACTTCACCGAGGCATTGCTGATCCTCGATTACTCGCTATTCCGGTTTCATACGCCACATTGCATGGCATAATCCATCTTATCATAAGGCTAGTTTGCAAGGTTATGTATCTGTCTAGCCTATAGTATTACGCCTGTAGCCCATTCTATAGAGGCCATGACGACTTACGGGTTTCCTTTGTTAGGAAGTTAGTATAGCCTTCGGTACTATAACCAAAGCCTTACCGACCGTTACATCTAGCCATGCAACTCTCTCTTTTCTTAAAAGACATAATACCCCACACCGTACGCGGAGTTTACCTTATGGGTTGAGGTGCGTATGCTATTAATACACGTGGTATAGGAAGGCTTAGGTTGGCATAGGGTGGTATATACGCTGCTTATACTACCCGGAGGGTCGGGTCCTTCCTTTCTTATGGCGGGCTCACACCGTAGGTGTGAGACCCCCGGCCCCTCGCTTTCGAGCGTGGCTCCAAAGCGTGGGGCTAGTACTCGCGAGCCTCCTCGGCGAGCGAGTCGGGTCGCGAGCGCGACGGCCGCAGAGGGTCGGGGTTACCTAAGGGGACCTCGCCTAGGGCGGGGTTACCTAAGGGGACCTCGCCTAGGGCGAGGTCCCGCCATATAGGCCACATGAAAGGCATGTGCATACAGCATATACGACAGCGCAGCTGGCGTCGCATATTAGGCATGTACATAGCATACTATTACTTATAGGTTACATATAAGGCTTATACATGGTCGGGATTGCCTAAGGGAACCGAGCCTACGGCGAGGTCCCGCCATACTATAACGCGTAGGTTACAGATATGGCATATACATAGCATACTATTACTTATAGGTTACATATAAGGCTTATACATAGCATACTATTACGTATATGTTACATATATGGCCTATACATAGTCGGTAACCCTCCCCCATCGAAGATGCGACGCCTGCTTAGCAGGCGTCGCATATACTATACATAGGTTACTTATGGGTTACACGTACGATACACAGGCTATATATAGGGCTCATAGGTGACATGTCCTACACATAAGAGGCTGGGCTCATTCTATCAGACGTATATGCTAGGGATACACACTGAGGTAGCTAGCCTGCTATATACAACACATAGATAGCCTGTAGGTAGCGTATTGTGATATATACCTTACGTAGATAGCCTATACATTACATAAGGTAGCGTATATGTCGTGTGTATAGCTTATACCATATATAACATAAGGTACGGTATATGTCATGTGGATAGCGTATACCTTACATGGAGTTGCTTCTGCCTTCAATGGGTAGCTTATAGGTAGCTTATGGGTTACATAGGTAGCTTATACGACGCCAGCGCGACCCGACCCGCTCGCCGAGGAGGCTCGCGAGTGCATACATGTAGGTAAACCCTCCCCCCCGGCCCCTCGCAATCGAACCCCTGTTCGATTGCGTGGGGCCGGGGCTAGCCTGTGAAGCAGGCGTCACATATACTATACATGGGTAGTATATACGATACATTGGGTAGCTTGCGCTTTACATACACTATACATAAGCAGTTTACATAACACATGGAAGGTATAAGGTATGCTCAGGTGGCATATACAATACATAGGTGGCATATACAATACCTCATGGATAAGCCCGCTGTATGAGTGTAGCGTATACGATACCCGGAGGGTAGCTGGCTAGCCCTGCGGGGGGGTTGGGGTACCTAAGGGAACCGAGCCTACGGCTCGGTCCCGTCATACTATGACGTATAGGTTACATAGATGGCATACTATAACGCATAGGTTACATATATAGCTTATATATAGTAGGTAACCCTCCCCCATCGAATATGCGACGCCCACAAAGTGGGCTAGGCCGCGTAGCGGCCGTCGCGTAAATGGGACCCCGCCCGGCGTCGCGTATAAGATACATGGGAAGTATATGCTATACATAGGTGGTATACGCTATACATAGCTGGTATACGCTATACATAGGTGGTATACGCTATACATGGGTTGTATACGCTATACATAGGTGGTATACGCTATACATGGGTTGTATACGCTATACATAGGTGGTATACGCTATACATAGATAGTATGCGCTACACATAGATGGTATATATGACGCATGGGAGGTTAGGTTAGTAAGTTAAGCGAAGCACACGAAAGGCTTGATAACGAATATAGGCAAGAAGAATAGCAATAGTACGCATAATGAGGTCAAGGCTACACGTGTTTCCATAGTATGTAGCATATGGATATTGCCATTGCTTGTATACATACCTCGCTTTATCGAACAGCTTAAGCCATGGTTTAAGAAACGAGAGTAAGGGTTAACGAATAGACGTACTATACGTAGATAGTAAACCAATGATACTACTGTACATACTAAGGCTACCAATAGTGTCGTATATAACCCTACTGTTGACGCATGCCAGAATATGAAGGCTTTACCGAAGAACCCTGCTAATGGTGGTAAGCCTGCTAATGTAATAGCTACAATAGCGAATAGGCTCTTATCATGTAGGTTCCATAATAGGAATTGGCTTACTATATAGAGACCTAGGTGTTGGAATAAGGCATTGTAACCTGCTGACTCAACTGCTAGCAACATGAGACCCATCTCGTTAATGGTACTATAAGCGAACAAAGTACGTAAGGCTGGTTGGTTATATGCACTGAAGGACCCTAATACGAGACTAAAGACAGCGAAGAGAAGGACGCTTGCATATGATACGGAGGCTTGGAAGTTATTATACCAGAAGCCAAAGAGGCTTAACTTAGGTATCGTACTTACATATAACAAGAGGTTACGCTTTATACCGCTATATAGATGAGTAACCCATAAGTGTAAGGGTGCAGTACCTAGCTTGAAGAGTAAGGCACATAGTATGAAGTATGAGAAGTAAGCAGTGCTACCACCAATACCTTCAATACCTCCCATACTGTTCGTATATAGGAAGTTATTGATAAGGCTGAACGTAGTACACCCAGTTACTAGGTATATATGACTGAACCAGTATAGTAATATGCCACTAGTGAAAGCGCTAAGGGTGAAGAACTTGATGGAGGCTTCAACGTTAAAGCTGGAGGATACCTTAGAAGCGATCAAGGCACATAATACGAAGAAGCAGAAGTTCTGAGCCTCTAAGGTAATGAAGAAGGTCATGAAGTCGATGCTATGTAGCATGAAGATATTACCTACGAACGCTAATAATAGTAGCAATATAGCTTCGAAGTTACGGAAGCTACCCATAACAACGGATGTTAATATGGCGACTAACATATCAATAGTAGGGTAATATACGGTATTGCAGCTATCTATATAGTAACCAAGTATGAAGAGGAAGGGTAGTATACGACTAACGTATATGACGTCTGCTATATGTATGTTCTTGCAACGTAAGCTGAATAGCCCATATACGATAACGATGATGAGGCTAATAAGGAAGTCGAGCTCTATTAAGGAATACCATAACATGCCTTCTCTTACTGTACTATACCTTGTGTGTATACCTTGTATGTATTCCGTATGCGACGCCCACAAAGTGGGCTAGCCCCGGCCCCTCGCAATCGAACAGGAGTTCGATTGCGTGGGGTCCCGCCGTACGGCGGGAGGGGTTTGATAGGTCCCCTTTCTTAGGCATACATGCACTCGCGAGCCTCCTCGGCGAGCGAGTACTAGCCCTCCGGGTAACCTTATACCTAGCTAATACCTAGTATGGTATCATAGACTAAGTATATAACCGTATACCATGTTTGTTAGTAAGTACCTACCGTATGCCTTGTATGCCACTATATACCTTGTATGTACCTTGTATGTACCTTGTATGTACCTTGTATGCCACTATATACCTTGTATGTACCTTGTATGTAGGCAGATACCCAGCATATACCTTGCATATACCTTCTATATAGTATATACATGACGTATATCTCTTATATGGTGTGTACCTTATGCATACCTAGTATGCGACGCCAGCGCGACGGCCGCAGAGCGGCCTAGCCCCCCGGGTAGCTGGCGTCGCCCCGGCCCCACGCAATCGAACAGGGGTTCGATTGCGCGGGGTCCCGCCGTACGGCGGGAGGGGTTTGATAGGTCCCCTTTCTTATGGGGACGCTGCGCGACGCCCACGTAGTGGGCTAGCCCTCCGGGCGCAGCGCGGCGGCTGCGCTCGCGACCCGACTCGCTCGCCGAGGAGGCTCGCGAGTGCAGGCATGCCTAAGAAAGGAGGGACCCGACCCTCCGGGTAACCTAATACCTAGTATATACCTAGTACGTTACCTAATACCTAGCACACACAGCTATAGTATAGCAATACATACGATATACCTAGTATATAACCATATACCTAACATATACCTAGTATATAACCATATACCTAACATATACCTAGTATATAACCATATACCTAACATATACCTAGTATATAACCATATACCTAACATATACCTAGTATGCGACGCCAGCTAAGCTGGCGTCGCCCCGGCCCCACGCAATCGAACAGGGGTTCGATTGCGCGGGCTCCCGCCGTTCGGCGGGAGGGGTATGATAGGTCCCCTTTCTTAGGCATACATGCCTAAGAAAGGAAGGACCCGACCCTCCGGGTTACCCTATAGCTGGAATATGGTTAGTATATAGCTAGGATATGTTAAGTACGCGACTTATACCTAGCATGCGTCTACCATATACCTTGTGTGTTAGTGTCATAGCAGCTTATATCATGTATGCTACACCAGCGTATGTGGATCGCACCTACGGGTCAGCGTATACATCGTATATACCATGTATGCGACGCCAGCGCGACGCCAGCGCGACGGCCGCGCGACGGCCGCGTAGCGGCCTAGCCCCGGCCCCACGCAATCGAACAGGGGTTCGATTGCGCGGGGTCCCGCCGTTCGGCGGGAGGGGTATGATAGGTCCCCTTTCTTATGGGGACGCTGCGCGACGCCCACTACGTGGGCTAGCCCTCCGGGCGCAGCGCGGCGGCTGCGCTCGCGACCCGACCCGCTCGCCGGGGAGGCTCGCGAGTGCATACATGCCTAAGAAAGGAGGGACCCGACCCTCCGGGTAACCCTATACTACATATACTACATATACTACATATACTATCTGTACTACCTATACTACCTATACATAAAGCCTACAACGAAGTAAGCCTTTAAGGTAACGTACTGTGTGACGTACTGTGAAACGAGGGTATATGTAGCTGTATGACGTAGCTGTATGACGTAGCTGTATGCGACGCCAGCACAGGGGACGCTGCGCAAAGCCGCAGGCGGCTGTGCTCGCGACCCGACCCGCTCGCCGGGGAGGCTCGCGAGTACTGGCTAGCCCCGGCCCCACGCAATCGAACAGGGGTTCGATTGCGCGGGGTCCCGCCGTACGGCGGGAGGGGTTTGATAGGTCCCCTTTCTTAGGCAGACATGCCTAAGAAAGGAGGGACCCGACCCTACGGGTAACGTAGCTGTATGCGACGCCAGCACAGCTGGCTAGCCCTACGGGTAACGTAGCTGTATGACGTAGCTGTAGGTAACGTAGCTGTAAGTAAGCGAGGTAACGTAGCTGTAAGTAAGCGAGGTAACGTAGCTGTAAGTAAGCGAGGTAACGTAGCTGTAAGTAAGCGAGGTAACGTAGCTGTAAGTAAGCGAGGTATACATACAAGGTATACATATAAGGTATACGTAAGGGGGGGGTCTTTCCTTATATATGATATCATTAGTGAACGACGGTGGTTCTTAATACGGGTAGTTGGTTGAAGGTGTGATTAGCTGGTGTAGCTGGTAATAGCCATTCTAAGCTTGAAGCAGTAGAAGGTGTTACCGTATCCTTGTGTTGAGGTACTAAGCTTATTGGACCAGCTAATAGTAGTACGGATAGTAACGATATTATCGAACCGTAACTGGCTAAGGCATTCCAACCTGCGAAGCTGTCAGGATGGTCAAACACTCTACGTGGTGCGCCTGCTAGCAAACTACTGGGATGAGTTAATATCTTATACGGATAAGTAGTTAGGACTATAACTTTCATAAGGTACTAGTATACCTAGACTTTAAGTACCTTACTATTCAATATATAGTCTCTGAGGTAATATAACCATATGGTTTACCTGCCTATTGTCCCTTCTTAGGAATTGCACTATGTTACTTAGCGACACCCACGCGACGGCCGCGCGACACCCACGCGACGCCCACGCGACGGCCGCTCGACGCCTACGCGACGGCCGCGCGACGGCCGCGCGACGCCAGCGTAGCTGGCTAGCCCCATGGGGAGCGGCCTAGCCCCGGCCCCACGCAATCGAACAGGGGTTCGATTGCGCGGGGTCCCGCCGTACGGCGGGAGGGGTTTGATAGGTCCCCTTTCTTATGGGGACGCTGCGCGACGCCCACTACGTGGGCTAGCCCTCCGGGCGCAGCGCGGCGGCTGCCCGGAGGGCTAGGCCGCTCTGCGGCCGTCGCGCTCGCGACCCGACCCGCTCGCCGGGGAGGCTCGCGAGTGCATGTATGCCTAAGAAAGGAAGGACCCGACCCTCCGGGTAGCGGCCCAGCCCTTCGGGGAGTTTAGGCATACTATTGTCTTTTAACTAGGCCTTTAAACCTAGCATGTGCATAGGGAAGAAGGTAAGGTTAACGCCTATGAATAACAAGTAGAAGTGAAGTTGACCACGTGCTTCGTTGTAGCTTAGACCAGTCATTAGGCTCAACCAGAAGTATAAGCCAGCGAAGATACCAAATACAGCACCCATTGATAGTACGTAGTGGAAGTGCTTAGGTTAAGTGGACTATCACATAAGACTACAATACGTATACTATAGGCAGGACCTCGCCATAGGCTCGGTTCCCTTTGGTAACCCTAACTACACGTACTATGGTCTCGTTGGCATATAGTCTCTGAGGTTGCTACCTGCTGATGGCCTGGATAGTGGGGACGCTGCGCGATGGCCTGGATAGTGGGGACGCTGCGCGACGCCCACGCGACGGCCGCGCGACGCCAGTGCGACGCCAGTGCGACGCCAGTGCGACGCCCACGCGACGGCCGCGCGACGCCAGTGCGACGCCAGTGCGACGCCAGTGCGACGACAGCGCGACCCGACCCGCTCGCCGGGGAGGCTCGCGAGTGAAGTTATCAGCATATAACCAACAATGCGAGTACTTGTTAAGTAAAGGCCCACATAAGGAGCAACTACGTAGTAGGTATCGTGTACAAGGATATCAACACCTGCGTTGGCTAATACTACACCTGTTACACCACCCATAGTGAATAAGGCTATGAAACCTAAAGCAAAGAGCATAGGAGTAGCGAACCAGGTACGACCTGAGTATATAGTAGCTAACCAGCTGAAGATCTTCATACCAGTAGGCACTGCGATAATCATGGTTGCTGAGGTAAAGTAAGCAATGGTGTCAAGGTCTAAGCCTACGGTAAACATGTGCATGAGGTTAGTCTTACGATTGCTCCTAAGACCAGACTATGTCTTCAAGTACCTTCGCTTTACGTGTACTTGTTAGGGTTGTTAGTCGTTTAGCTTAGCTTTACAGCCTTGGAGCCCTTAAGCCTAGCTTCAAGTTTACATGAGGCGAGGTACGTCCCCCAGTATCCTTGAACTGACCCTAATACGTATGCACGGTTATCGTACATAACACCACGGCCTATAAGCTATGCTCTAGGCGAGGGGGATGTGCCCATACGATAAAGCCTAAGGTAGTAATAGCACCCATAGCTGCTATCATACCAGTAGTACCGAAGACAGGCTTTTGACTGAAGAAGCTAACAACATGGCTTACAATACCAAAGGCAGGTAAGATGAGGATGTAACTATAAGGTTAACAGTCCGTTAGAACCAGTAGCTGTAGCTATACGTAGCTATATGTAGCTATATGTAGCTGTAGCTATACGTAGCTATACGTAGCTATACGTAGCTATATGTAGCTGTAGCTATACGTAGCTATACGTAGCTATACGTAGCTATACGTAGCTATATGTAGCAGTAGCTGTAGCTATACGTAGCTATATGTAGCTGTAGCTATACGTAGCTATACGTAGCTATACGTAGCTATACGTAGCTATATGTAGCAGTAGCTGTAGCTATACGTAGCTGTAGCTATACGTAGCCGTAGCTGTAGCTAAACGTAGCTATACGTAGCTATACGTAGCTGTAGCTAAACGTAGCTATACGTAGCTGTAGCTAAACGTAGCTATACGTAGCTGTAGCTATACGTAGCTGTGGTAAACCTTCAATGAGGTACTGGTACTAACAGACACTACTAATTGCTTAGCAGTACGGACTAGCCCTTACCTAAAAGCTATAAGCGGATAGGTTAGCGTGTATAGTCTCTGTGGTACGACTATATGGACAATGCCTTTCGTACCTACTGACTTACTGATTATGTAACCTATAAAGCGAACAGGATAGGCGGGCTCACACCTACGGTGTGAGACCCCGGCCCCTCGCTCGAAAGCGAGGCTCGAAAGCGAGGCTCGAAAGCGAGGCTCAAAAGCGAGGCTCGAAAGCGAGGCTCAAAAGCGAGGGCCTACCCCTACCGCTTTAGCGGTACCACTCGCCCCAAAGCGCATGTATGCGCTAGGGGGCGTGGGGCCGGGGGTAGGGTTTACCAAGCAGTAATCAGTAAACTCAGTATACAGCGTTATTATGAGGCTACATTTAACCTCAGGGTGCCGTATCATATGTACGGGACTATATGTTATGAACGATAGGCCCATTATGTGGGTTACATCGCTCAATATGCTTGTAGTCTCTGAGGGCATAGCCTAGTTATAACATACGTACTGGGATATAGCTTATGTACTACGATATGGCTTATGTACTACGTTATGGTAGGGCCCGTCCTTTCAATCGCATGCATGCGATTGAAAGGGGGCCTACCCCTACCGCTTTAGCGGTACCACTCGCCTCCGAGCGCATGTATGCGCTTGGGGGCAAGTGGCCGGGGCTTATATACCAAGATACGCTAGGATATACCCTGCTGGTAGATGCTTCCTTATAGGGTTAACCCACGTAATAGGAGCGAGGTACATACGTAAAGCCTCAGAACCTATACGTAGGTTAGTCTAGTAGGTAAGTCTAGTAGGTAAGTCTAGTGGGTTAGTCTAGTAGGTAAGTCTAGTAGGTTAGTCTAGTAGGTTAGTCTAGTAGGTTAGTCTAGTAGGTTAGTCTAGTAGGTTAGCATATTACCAGCATATAGAATATGTAATACCTATTACGAAGGTATGGCCATATATTGACCGAAGAACCAGAAGAGGTGTTGGTATAATACGAGGTCACCTGATTCGCAGAAGTAGGCAGTGTTAAGGTTACGATCTGTTAGTAACATAACCAAGGCAGCTGCTAATACAGGTACTGATAGGATAACCAATATAGCGGTAAATACGATACTCCATACGAAGAGAGGTATTTGGTTAGCCTTCATACCTGCACTACGCATACCTGCTACTGTTACTAATAGGTTGATGCTACCTAGTATAGAGGACATACCGTTAAGGTGAAGACTTAGAATAGCAAGGTCAACAGCTGCACCGCTATGTTGAATAGATAAGGGTGGGTAGCATATGTAACCAGTATGTAATGTCATACGATATCTGGTTACCCGTTGGGCTAGCCAGTGTAACTGGCGTCGCTTACGTAAACATAGATCCCTCTATGCGTGGACTATATCTTTGACTCAACCAAGGGGACGCTGCGCGACGCCCACTTCCCGGAGGGCTAGGCCGCTTCGCGGCCGTCGCGTGGGCTAGCCCCGGCCCCTCGCAATCGAACAGGGGTTCGATTGCGTGGGGTCCCGCCGTACGGCGGGAGGGGTAGGTCCCCTTTCTTAGGCAGGCATGCCTAAGAAAGGAAGGACCCGACCCTCCGGGCGTAGCCGCGTGCGGCTACCTGGAGGGTAGTAAATGGGACCCCGCCTGGCGTCGCGCGGCCGTCGCGCTCTGCGGCCGTCGCGCTCGCGACCCGATTAGCGAGCCGGGGAGGCTCGCGACCCGATTAGCGAGCCGGGGAGGCTCGCGAGTGCAGTTAAGGTACGTCGTATAACCTATGTATGTAACTATTAGCTAGCATGAGAGCCCCTTAGCTAATGTATGTTACGTATCTTACGCATGAAACGTTGTACCTTGGTCAATACCTTGTAGTTACCGCGGTACTTGTAAAAGGAGCGAGCCCATATCTCGCATTCCATACCCTTCACACCTAATAGGTTACCACGGTAATACTTAATGATACTACTTATGCAAGCAGTATGGGTAGTCTCTAAGGACCAGGTACCGTTACGCTTAAGCTTGACTGAAGCCTTTATGTCGAAGAGGCCTTGGATATAGCAAGTAGATGCATATCGAGCTTCTGAGTAATACCAAAAGCGAGCACATAGCGACCATTGCCTTTATGTACTATATAGAAGGAGCCCTCTGCTACAGTAAAACCTAGCACCCAAGGTTTAGTAGGTGGTATATTATGAGAGGATACGTAACCAAGAGGAGCACGTGCTTCTAGTAATGACTTAAGGTGCAGTCTATGCTCATTAGTAAGTAAGGCCTCCTTAAATAGGTTATAAGCGTAAGGCCTCCTTAAATAGGTTATAAGCGTAAGCCCAAGTAGAGAACAAGGGATAGCTGTCGAAGATAGGTATGATGAGGTTAATAAGCACGCTATGTTCACGTATACGGTATTGAAGTAGGTCACCTTTAGCATCTGCTGTTGTTATTGAGTCATATCCCAATGCTTCCTTAATAAGGCTTAATACCTGTTTATTATAGGTACTCTGCCCTATCTTGAAGTCAAAGGTAAAGACACCGTTATAACTACCAAAGCTAAAGCCACCATCCCCATCAGTAAAGCCTACTAACCATTGTATGAAGGCTTCATCACTAAATGACGTATTGGTAAAGTAGTAGAGGCCTTGTAGTTGACGTCTTAAACTGCTTCGGTTGAGCGTACCACCCAGGCAATAACCGTACATATACTTGGTTACTTGCTGAGCGTACCACCCAGGCAATAACCGTACATATACTTGGTTACTTGCTGAGCGCACACAACGTATAGTCTCTGTCGAGGCGCTCCCTGGCTAAGTATCATATACTTAACGTACTCATAGTAGTCGCATACTTAACGTACTCATAGTAGTCGCCTACTTAACGTACTCATAGTAGTCGCCTACTTAACGTACTCATAGTAGTCGCCTACTTAACGTACTCATAGTAGTCGCCTCGTACGGAAGAACCTATGCAAAGGTATTGTCCGTATATAGCTGTGTTTAAGGACAGCCTACCCATATTAGCTGTCCATCCTAAGCCAGCACCTTGTTCAACTAGGGTTGATAGTATTAGCAAGAAGAAGGCAGGTGGGTTGAGCCAGAAGCTTATGTTGTTAAGACGTGGAAATGCGACGTCTGGTGCACCTATCATAACAGGTACGAGCCAGTTCTGTTACGTTATCACTACCATACAGTGACTAACAGGAATATACCTTCGCTTCTATATAGGTAAACCTTACCCTCTTATTATATGTTGGTAAACCTATGCCTCCTATCATATACAGGTAAGCCCATGCCTCCTATTATATGCAGGTAAGCCGAAGCCCTGCGGTATGCGAGGGGTTCACGTATAGAAGCTACAGCATGTATTCTCTGAGGCGTTAACTACCATACTACGTACTATCATACTACGTACTATCATACTACGTACTATCTACGTACTATCATACTACGTACTATCATACTACGCACTATAGTATATAACACCTGCTGATAGCCTCTTATAGTATGTTGGGTAGTAGGTATACCCGGGGGGGCTAGTTAGCGCGACGCCCGCACGACGGCCACACGACGGCCACACGACGGCCGCTTAGCGGCCTAGCCCTAAGCCCCCTAGCGCATACTTGCGCTAGCGGCCTAGCCCTAAGCCCCCTAGCGCATACTTGCGCTTTGGGGCGTGGGGGTCCCGCTACGCGGGAGGGGTTTGATAGGCCCCCTATCAATCGCATACATTGAAAGGACGGGCCCCACCCTCCGGGTAGTTGACGTTGCATAACCCACGTAATACCTTACACATATGAGGCTTATCAGCATATTACTGCTTGTATCTAACCTATTTGTCAGATAGGCAATTATGCGATCACCGAAGCCACCAAATAGGGCAGGCATAACCATGAATAGTAGCATTATTATACCGTGACCCGTTATGATGACGTTGTAGAGTTGACCCGCGCCGTCTAATAAGCCACGACCACCTAAGCCAAGTTCTAGACGTATGAACATTGATAGACTGGTACCAACCAACCCAGCAAATAAGGCTAAGCTAAGGTATAAGATACCGATATCCTTGTGACTCACGCTGAATAGCCAACGTGACATAAAGGACTTGAATAGTGATAGGTTTGTTAATAGCATGCTTCCTATTATGAGTATACCGCGTGTATGAGAGCATACTCCTAACCCGGAGGGTCGGGTCCTTCCTTTCTTATGGGGACGCTGCGCGACGCCCACTTCCCGGAGGGTTGGGTCCTTCCTTTCTTATGGGGACGCTGCGCGACGCCCACACGACGGCCGCGTAGCGGCCTAGCCCTCCGGGAAGTGGGCTAGCCCCGGCCCCCTCGCAATCGAACAGGGGCCGGGGCTAGCCTACTTAACTGGCGTCACATAACATACATACTACGATACGTACCCTACATACTACCATACATAGCATACGTAGCATACATAGCATACATACTACAATACGTACCTTGCATACTACAATACGTACCTTGCATACTACAATACGTACCTTGCATACTACAATACGTACCTTGCATACTACAATACGTACCTTGCATACTACCATACGTACCTTGCATACTACCATACGTAGCATACATACTACCATACAAACCATACATACCTTACTTACCTTACTTACCTTACGTACCTTATATACCTTATATACCTTATATACTACGCTTATACAACACATGCAACCCATACGTGCCCCTTACATGCGATAAGGTAACTATACCTATGATAACTATACCTATGATAAGGATACCAATGGTAACTATACCTATGATAAGGATACCAATGGTAACTATACCTATGATAACTATACCTATGATAAGGATACCAATGATAACTATACCTATGATAAGGATACGTCACGTATAATATATAACAGTAACCCGGTTGCTTGATGTAGACTACGCATACACCACACGTAACATACATACCTTGTATACTACACATAGACCAAACTTATAATGTATACTACGTATATAACACACATACCTCACATACCACACATATCATGTATACTACGTATATAACACACATACCTCACATACCACACATATCATGTATACGTAGTATACCACACATATTATGTATACTACGCATACCATCCATACAGTAGGTAACTCATAGGATACCTTGTTTACTGCACATACCCCGGAGGGTCGGGTCCTTCCTTTCTTATGGCGGGCTCACACCGTAGGTGTGAGGCCCCGGCCCCTGTTCGATTGCGAGGGGCCGGGGGGGAGGGTTTACCTACATATCTGCACTCGTGAGCCTCCTCGGCGAGCGAGTCGGGTCGCGCAGCGTCCCCATAAGAAAGGGGACCTATCAAACCCCTCCCGCCGTACGGCGGGACCCCGCGCTATCGAACCCCTGTTCGATAGCGTGGGGCCGGGGCTAGGCCGCCGCGCGGCCGTCGTGTGGGCGTCGCGCTGGCGTCGCATACGTAACATACTTTACCTGTAGGGATAGCTAGGTACAAGGGTGTTACATACCCAACATAAGGTATACCCCACGTGTACAGTTTGCCTGTAACTCATAAGCTTTACGTATAGTAAGCCTCACGTATACAGTTGGCTAGTAACATCGTATACCCAACGTATGGCATACATATACCTAACATATACCTAACATATACCTAACGTGTAGCTTACTTATACCTAACGTATGGCTTACGTATACCTAATATATGGTATACAAATACCTAACGTATGGCATACATCAACCTTACCCGTAGGACAAGCCCGCTCTGCTGGTGTAGCATACCACATATACCGTATATACCACATATACCTTATATACCTTATATACCACATATACCGTAAATACCACATATACCTTATATACCTTATATACCACATATACCGTATATACCACATATACCTTATATACCTTATATACCACACATACCTTGAATACGCATATAAGATACAATGTGGAGTATGTGACGCCAGCTACGCGGGCGTCGCATACATATGATACAAACCATACCCATATACTATACATATCAAACATATCATACCCGGAGGGTCGGGTCCTTCCTTTCTTATGGCGGGCTCACACCGTAGGTGTGAGGCCCCGGCCCCACGCTTTCGAGCGTGGCTCAAAAGCGAGGGGCCGGGGGGAGGGTTTACCCACATATCTGCACTCGCGAGCCTCCCCGGCGAGCGGATCGGGTCGCGAGCCTCCCCGGCGAGCGGATCGGGTCGCGAGCCTCCCCGGCGAGCGGATCGGGTCGCGAGCCTCCCCGGCGAGCGGGTCGGGTCGCCAGCGCGACGGCCGCACGACGGCCGCTCAGCGGCCGTCGCGCTGGCGTCGCCTTACATATAGTATACCTCACATACAGTATACCTCACTTAAAGCGTACCTTACGTATAGTACACCTACATATAGTATACCTACATATAGTATACCTCACATATACAGCTAGCTAGCCACGTCACGTACCTCTCGTATAGTGTGCCTCTTGTAATAGTCAGCTAGTAACATCGTATATCACACGTAATATCTTGCATACCCCGGAGGGCTTACTTGCTGCAGTGGTGTCACATACGTGATACCATACGTGGCATACTATACCCCGGAGGGTGGATTATATAGTTAAGCCATAGGTTTGATACCTAGCCAGAATATGCCTATAAGTAAGGGTAATATGATAGCAACTTCTCTGCGAGAGAGATCAACAGTTGACGTACGTACATTGAAGGTACCTGAGTTATAGCCATGTATTACACGGTTGAACGTCCAGAAGCCATATATAGCACCTAGTACTTGTGATATGCAGAATACGTAAGAGTATAAGGAATGCACAGCAAATACGGATATCAAGCATAATACCTCAGCTATGAAGTTAGGGAACAATGGGAACGATAGGTTCGCCAACGTTAGTATGAAGAATAAGGTCGCATATACAGGCATATGACTACCTAATCCAGTAAGATAAGGTAGGAACTTGGTATGGCTACGTTCATATAAGTAACCTACAAGAAGGAATAAGCCAGGGGATACTAAACCGTGAGCTACCATCATATATGTAGAGGAGGTTATGCTATGTTCTGATAAGCTGAATATGGCTAATGTTACTAACGACATGTGAGCTATCGATGAATAGGCTACTATCTTCTTGAGGTCAACTTGACGTAGCGTTGTTAATGTACTATATAAGAAGCTTATGAGGCATGTTACAGCGAGTATAGGGAATACCTTAACTACGAATACTGGGAAGATAGGTATCAAGTATCTTATGATGCCTAAGCCACCTAGCTTTAGTAATACACCTGCCAATAAGACACTACCTGCTGTTGGTGCTGCTACGTGTGCTTCAGGTAACCATAAGTGTACAGGTATGAGAGGCATCTTAACAGCGAATACAGCTAATAGACCCCATCCTAATAGCATTTGACGATCAACACTAAGCATAGGGTTATCACCACATGTTAAGACGAAGAGGTTAGTACTACCGAAGCTGCTATATAGTAAGAATATGACAGGTAGGAATAGTAGACTACCTGCCATCGTATATAACACTATCTTATAAGCTGCATCCATAGTAGTATAGTCACCTGCTGTTTGTTTGGCATATTGTATACCTGTAAGCTTCTCAGGTCTAGCTATTAGTAAGTATAGTAGTATGAGTGATGCTTCGAAGGTGATATAGAAGAGGAAGAGGTCATATGATAGTATACTTGCTAGTATAACGTACTCTAATAGTAGCATCGTTACTATACCTGCTAATGTACGCATCAATATAACGCATATTGGGAATATAAAGCTTGTCAGTATTACTAATGATAAGCCTACAGCATCAATACCAAAGGATAGGTGTATCAATGGTACGTAGTTAAGGCATTGTACCGTATTACCTGCACTATCATATATGGTTAATAGCCATATAGACCATAAGAGCGGTATGAACGATACTATGATACTTGCAACACGCATCATACCATAGTTAGTTATGGAATACAGTAAAGCGATGGCACTTGGGAACACAATAAGGAATGCCAGTATAGTGGTATCTGTACCGAATAGTAAGTCTAATAACATATCTACTATCGCCCGGAGGGTCGGGTCCTCCCTTTCTTGGGCATGTCTGCACTCGCGAGCCTCCCCGGCGAGCGGGTCGGGTCGCGAGTACAGTCGGTAAAACCTCCCCCCTCTCAGGGGGTCGGGTTTTACCTAAGGGACCCATACCTACGCGACGGCCGCTCCGCGGCCTAGCCCCGGCCCCACGCAATCGAACAGGGGTTCGATTGCGCGGGGTCCCGCCGTACGGCGGGAGGGGTAGGTCCCCTTTCTTAGGCAGACATGCCTAAGAAAGGAAGGACCCGACCCTCCGGGTAGTAGGTATGGGCCCGCCCGCTTGCGGCTGCGCGACGCCCACGCGACGGCCGCGTAGCGGCCTAGCCCTCCGGGAAGTGGGCTAGCCCTCCGGGCGCAGCGTCCCCCTGCAACGCTGGCGTCGCGTAACCTAGGTATACACAGCTATAGCATAACCTAGGTATACACAGCTATAGCATAACCTAGGCATACACAGCTATGCGACGCCAGCGCGACGGCCGCGCGAAGGCCGCGAAGCGGCCTAGCCCCTCGCTTTTGAGCCACGCTCGAAAGCGTGGGGCCGGGGTGAGCCCGCCATAAGAAAGGAAGGACCCGACCCTTCGGGTGAGTACACACAGCTAAGCGACGCCAACGTCGTTGGCTAGCCCCGGCCCCTCGCAATCGAACAGGGGTTCGATTGCGCGGGGTCCCGCCGTACGGCGGGAGGGGTAGGTCCCCTTTCTTAGGCAGACATGCACTCGCGAGCCTCCTCGGCGAGCGAGTCGGGTCGCGAGCGCGACGGCCGCAGAGCGGCCTAGCCCACTGGGAAGCCGCTGCGCGCAGCGTCCCCCTAAGAAAGGAGGGACCCGACCCTACGGGTGAGTATAACAGGTAAGGTGGGTGATAAGGGCGATATACGAGGCTGTAGCTAACGTATGCCTGAGCTAAGGTATGTGTGAGCTAAGGTATGTGTGAGGTGGGACCTCGTCGTAGGCTCGGTTCCCTTAGGTAATCCCGACTACATATACGATGGCTAATTAGACTTGTGAGCTAATACAAGAGCTCCGAATAACGCAATGGTAAGGATGAGGCTATTGAGTACCAATACGTCAGTATAGGTAATATAGAAGGCATAACCAACGGAGCTTATGGATTCAAGCGTGGGTACGAAGGAGAATACGGTATTGTAAGTGCTATCATTGGTGAATAGGTCGCTTATGAAGAAGAGTCTTACAGATAAGAAACCAAGCATAGCTAATACGCTATAACCACGATAGTAAGCACGTAACTCGGTAGTAGGTATCTCTAATAGCATGATAACGAATAGGAATAGTACGGCTAATGCTCCTACATATACCAATACGTTGACTAATGCTAGGAACTCAAAGCCTAAACTTAATAATACGGCGCATGCGTTAACAAAGAGGATGATGCTATACATCAAGGACATGAATACGTTACGTGTGAGGCTTACCATCACACTTAGGAATGCTAGTAATGCAATGAAGCTGTGTTCTAAGTACATACCTTCTACACTCGCTAGCCTCCCCTGCTAGCTGGCCCCTTCGTTTCTAACGTATATGACGTATACCTCGCTTTATATGCTACACCTGCTAGACGGCCGCTATGCGGCCTAGTCCTCTGGGTAGTTGGTAAGTCCTGGCAGTCGCGCAGGCGTCGCGTGTGGGTTACGACATGTAACGCATAGATATACTAGAGCCTGGTATTGTTATTATATGAAGAATGGTAAGGTTTTAGGCGTAGCTTCCTATTAACAGGGTTTGGTTAACTACACGATAGTTAAGCCTGGGCTATATATTCAGTATATGTGTAGCGTATAGTCTCTGAGGTATATAGAAAGGATACGACCCTATATACGAAGGTGTTACATTACGTATCCAATACCTGCTGATTGTATCCTACCCTCAACGTTTGGTTAACCTATACACGAGTCGTATACTACTCGTGTATACGACTTATGTATACGACTCGTGTATACGACTTGTGTATACGACTCGTGTATACGACTTGTGTATACGACTTGTGTATACGACTCGTGTATACGACTTGTGTATACGACTTGTGTATACAACGCCTGTAGAACAGGCGAGCCCTTCGGGGTAAGCCCGTATCTAAGACACAATGGGCTCACATCATAGGTACTCAGCCTTTAAGTAACCTTGTCAGGTACAATGCCTCTCAGCATACAGCCACCTTTTACTTAATAAGCTAAACATAAGGGAGGGGGTATAGTTAACATACTAACCGTATACGACGTGTAAGGGAGGGGGGTATCGTTAACATACTAACTGTATACGACGTGTGCGGTATACGACGTGTGCGGTATCGTTAACATACTAACTGTATACGACGTGTGCGGTATCGTTAACATACTAACTGTATACGACGTGTGCGGTATCGTTAACATACTAACTGTATACGACGTGTGCAGTATACGACGTGTGCAGTATACGACGTGTAAGGAAGGGGGTATAGTTAACATACAAACAGTATACGACGTGTACAGTATACGACGTGTACAGTATACGATGTGTACTGTATACGATGTGTAAGGAAGGTATACGGAGGATATACAGAAGCTATACAGAAGCTATACAGAGGGTATGTTTACTATACTAACAGTATGTGATGCTATACAGAGGGTATGTTTACTATACTAACAGTATGTGATGCTATACTAACAGTATGTGATGCTATACTAACAGTATGTGATGCTATACAGAGGGTATGTTTACGATACTAACAGTATGTGATGCTATACAGAGGGTATGTTTACGATACTAACAGTATGTGATGCTATACTAACAGTATGTGATGCTATATTAAGGCTGCTTATGGTAAACCTTGGAACCATATGGGTTAACAGCATAATCCACAGCGTATGCCTATGGCTGCCAATTTCTATGATTACTATCCTTGGGGACGTATCACCAGGTATACTACTATATATATCGTAGTCATTTTGACGGCTTAGACTACTGCGGGTATCTAATCCGGTTCGCTACCTAAGCTTCCGAGTTACAGCTTCAGTCATTGTGTTAGGCTACCTACGTCATAGGCATTCCATAGCATATGTCAACATTTTACTGTTACATGCCATATTATGCCATACTTACATTGACTATCACGCCTTCACTCGATATTACCTATTTCTTACGTAATAAGCACGCCCTTCTCGTCTTACCGCGGCTGCTGGCACGAGATTGGCCAGGGCTATAACATTAAGAATGCTGTGCTGTGCTCTCCTAAACGTCATGTTCATGCTTTCACATATTGACAATAACTACGCACTGCTGCCATACTATGATGGAAGGCCTTTCTTTCATGGCCCTTGTGACTCGCTTCGTTTATGACAAGCTACGTATAAGGCTAGATAAGCTATCAAAGTCATGAGTACCTAATACCTAATACGATGCGATCGTGTCATATGTACGTATACCGCAAATATGACCTCTTTCCTTAACTACCTCACTCACAGCTACATACCCCACAATGTGCCCATGGTGTGTGCTTACTAAAAGGGGACGCTGCGCGAAGCCGGGTATACTAGGTATGTGCTTACTAAAAGGGGACGCTGCGCGAAGCCGGGTATACTAGGTGTGTGACGCCAGCGAAGCGGCCGTCGTGCGGGCGTCGCGTGTCTTCCTTTACTACAAATAATACCCTCATAAGCTTTAGTACCTCACGGTGTTATAGTACCTCACGGTGTTATAGTACTGTACTCGCGCAGCGTCCCCTGTTAAGGTACTTAGGGGGTCTCACACCTACTCCCCGGCACGAAAGGTATGATATACTACACGTCGCATATGCGACGCCAGCGCGACGGCCGCGCGACGACCGCAGAGCGGCCTAGCCCCACGCTGTTGAGCTACGCTCGAAAGCGAGGGGCCGGGGCCTCACACCTACGGTGTGAGCCCGCCATAAGAAAGGAAGGACCCGACCCTCCGGGTTATACCACACGGTTGTGGCTGTAGGGGTCGGGGTATATTAATAATAGATACGTTATGATACTTGCGAGCGTGCACCTGTAGGATGACCCGCTAAGTTAACTGCGTTGAGGTATAAGTAGCTTTCAAAGGTAGATAGGAAGGGGTATACTACTACAAGGTATAGGAATAGGAAGACGGTGCATACTTGACCTACGAAGATAGTAGTATCCGCAATCTCGGTTTGGCCTATGTACGTAAGCAAGGCAATGTCAGCTACGAAGAAGAAGAATAGGCGTTCGGATAATACACGGAACTTAGGGCTGCCTATATGCATAGTGCTTATGAATGGCATAGCTATTAAGGCCACGAAGGCTAAAAGGATACATATGACACCCATAGCCTTGTTAGGGATACTACGCAATATGGCATAGAACCATAGGAAGTCAGCTTACTGCTATATATGCTTTAAGTATGGGATACCCACGTAACTGGCTAGTCCTCCGGGGGTTGAGTTACAAGCTTATATAGGTAACCCAGAGGGTCGGGTAGTAAATGGGACCCCGCCTGGCGTCGCATGTGCTAAGGTTATGTCAATACACCGCATATAATAGTCACTTAAGGGGTATAAGGGAGGTATCGTATGGAGGAGTGTTGTATGTAGGGTTATATATAAGGCATATATCGCATATAAGGCATATATCGCATATAACGCATATATCGCATATAACGCATATAAGGCATATATCGCATATAAGGCATATAATGCATATAAGGCGTATAAGGTATATGGGGTGTATAAGGCATATAAGGCGTATAAGGTATATAAGGCGTATAAGGTATATGGGGTATATAAGGCATATATAGCATGCTGGACTTGATCATTACCATAGGTAACAATATGGTATAAGGCATGAAGTCTCTGAGGTAATAGCTTACGTATACGTTGTAACCTGTAGGTAAGGCTCAAAGTAGGGATGTACTTACGATATATCAGCTGACAAGGTTATAAGGGGGAGGCTCGCGAGTACTATGATACGTATACGATATGACCTGCTGATTAAGCTTACTGTTAGTATAAGTAAGGGATACCTTAACGTAGCATTCTCAGCATATATCCTTAGTATACTATTGAGGTAATAGCAGGCTGCAAGCTTACGCAACGCTTGTTATCTTGGATGCACTGCTAAAGTCAACCACTCGGGTACAATGTGCTGAGGCGTAGAATAGGGGTTAGCGGGTATAAGGTTATCAGGGTGGCCCAAGGCTTCGGGATAGAAGAATACGAGGCATGCAAACACGAATAGCATAATAAGTAAGCCTAGTAAGTCCTTAGATGCGAAGTATGAGCCAAAGGGTATGGTGCTAGTTGAGGTGTTAACGCCTAAAGGGTTAGTACTACCGTATTGGTGAAGGGCTGCAATATGAAAGATAGATAGACCAGCTAATACGAAAGGTAGGGTGTAGTGTAAGCTATAGAAGCGGTTCAACGTAGGGTTATCAACGGAGAAGCCGCCCCATAGGAATGATAGTATAGTCTTACCAACCACAGGTATTACAGTGGCTAAGCTGGTTATTACTGTAGCACCCCAGAATGACATTTGCTATTAACGTTAGGTATTAACGTTAGGTATTAACGTTAGGTATTAACGTTAGGTATTAACGTTAGGTATTAACGTTAGGTATTAACGTTAGGTATTAACGTTAGGTATTAACGTTAGGTACGCTATAGGTACATAGCGTCTCTTCGTTAATGTCGACTTGATATTAAGCTACCTTACGTAACCCATTAGCTTCAAAGTCTGTAGCAGCTTCTGAGCTGACGGTCTCTAGACTATCAGGGCCGCTCGCGGCTTCCCAGTGGGCTAGGCCGCTCCCCGGAGGGTCGGGTCCTTCCTTTCTTATGGCGGGCTCACACCGTAGGTGTGAGGCCCCGGCCCCTCGCAATCGAACCCCTGTTCGATTGCGAGGGGCCGGGGCTAGGCCGCTTCGCGGCCGTCGTGCGGCCGTCGCGCTTGCAACCCGACCCGCTCGCCGGGGAGGCTCGCGAGTGCTGTTAACCGTTATAGCTAATGTTGCCTCATAAGGACTATACCCACGTTGGTTTAGTATATTGGGCCAATAGATAGACCCCAGGGTAATACGTAGCCAATAAAGGCAGTTAATACCATAACTAGCAAGATAACGACACCAGTGATCCATACTGCTTCACGAGGTTGGTTACCGCTACTGTAGTATATACCACGTAGGATGTGTATGTATACTACTATGAAGAAGAGAGAGGCACCATTAGCGTGTGCATATCGTAGTATCATGCCTGAAGGTACGTCGTTCATAAGGTGTACCACGCTGTTAAAAGCAAGGTCGACATGACCTACATAATGCATAGCTAATAGGATACCTGTTACGATTTGGCTAGCTAATACTACACCTGCTAAGCTACCGAAGTTGTAGGCATAGCTAAGGTTAATAGGTGTAGGGTATACGGATAGGTGGTTGTTGAGAACCTTCAATGGTCCTAGCTTGTTAATGAAACGCAT